GATTGAAGGTAATGTCAGAATTTTATATTTCTAGATATAATTCCTTCATCTATTCACTTGATCTTTTTTCTATCCATCTTATATCAATAAGATAGATTAAGGGGCAGTAGTAGAGAAAGTTATACAAAGCTATATACGAGTCATCCCCCCCTCGTTTTTTGTATTTCATTGATTGAATTTGAATTTCGTTTGATTAAGACGAAGTTCCGTAAAAACCTCCGCTTTCTTTGAAATATCATGAACAGTTCCTGTAGGTTGAGCTCCTTTTTCAAGGAAATATAGAATAGCAGGAACATTTGAATAAGTTTGATTCTTTATCGGATCATAAAAACCCACTTTCCGAAGATCTCTTCCTTCTCTTCGGGATCGAGCATCAATTGCAACGATTCGATAGACGGCTCATTGGGATAGATGTAGGTGAACAATACCCCCCCCCCCCTAGAAACGTATAAGAAGTTTTCTCCTCGTACGGCTCGAGAAAAAATGATTCAAAGTTATGTCGATGTATAGAATTCCAATGGCAAATAGATCTATAAAATCATCAAATTCATTAGACTATGATTTAATTTAAGTCCTTTTTTTTGTTCTTCTTTCCCCAAAAATATAAAATCATTCGTACTCATAACTCAAGTTGGATAACTCTCAAATAGCTCAAAGGACAACCCTTAGGCATTTCATTTATTGAGCGGTCTCTAACCCCCTTTTTGTTTGTCTCGTTTAAAATCTATTGTATTCGTCATTCTGATCCTAATCCTAGTTTTTGAGACAATTGAAAACGGCGTTTCCTTGTTCCGGGATCCTTTATTTCTGTTTTAAATCATTGGGTTTAGACATTACTTCGATGATCCTTAATCCTTTCAAAATGGCAGCAACATACCTTTTTTTTGTGATTTATTTTTATCAAAGAATCATACGAACGGTTGATTCCCGCACGATACACTTTTGATTGAAAGTGTTCTACAAATTCAAACAAATTTTCTTTTTGGATTTTAAACTTGCTTGAATTGTATCCTTTCGTCTATATCGAAGATATACTTACAAAGTATTTCCAACTTCTTGATTGGCACTAACCCTAGATCCTTGCCCCCGAGAAATGAATCAATACTTTCTACTCGAGCTCCATCATGTACTATTTACATTACAACCCAACAAAAAAAGAAAAGAGGGGTTCTTCTAGTGGAGCAGAACAAACGATGTCGAGCCAAGAGCACCTTCATTCCTATATAACTATATAATAAAATTTGAATATAAAAAAATGGTGGGTGTAAAAATCCACAACTGATCATGTCCTTCAAGTCGCACGTTGCTTTCTACCACATCGTTTCAAACGAAGTTTTACCATAACATTCCTCTAGTTTGGAGCCGGTATGTAATTGATTCAATTATGGAACCATGAATAGTCATTGTTTTAGTCGGTACATAGTAATCTATACTTGTTTCTTTTTTTTTATGGATGTGTAGATATTTTTCTGAAGATGTCTCATCAAGAATTCAACTTAATCCCGTATTTTATTGTATGAATGCAACATTTTTTATTAGATTTTCTTATATCTATAATCTAGATAGATTATCTATCTATAAAATGATTTATATTTTTATATCTTTTATACCTATAAAATTACATATAAATATAAAATTAGATATTCTAATATCTATAATTTATCTATAATATATCTATAATATATAAATAGTATAATAATAGAATATCTATAATATATAAATAGTATAATAATAATAGAATATCTATAATTATATATATATTATTATAAATATTCTAAAATAATTATAGATATGATAAAATATAATATTATTATATATTTTATAATACATAATATAATAGACATTTATATTTATATATTTATAAAAATTTTTATAAAAATCAAATTTATATAAAAATAAAAGGATACAAATATAAAATAAATGAGTTATTTTTGAATCTGCATCTTCAAGTGACACAATAGGATAGATTCATCAATCTAATACTTCTTCAAGTACGAAAGACTAATCTAATAATAAATCATTACAAATATTTAATTGAAAAAATTGACTACTTCGACATCATTACATCATTATTTGAGTTGAATAAAGTTTTACAAACAATAAAAAAAACCGCATTTGATCCTTATAAATAAGAGAGATAAATCCATGTTTCGTTTTGAACTGAACCAACAATGATTTAAAGCAAATAGATAGATCAAAAACAAATCCAATTTCTCTTCGTTTTTTTTCGTGAAGAAGATTTAGATCCTTATTCTTTCATATGATTGATAAAATAAGAACCGAAAGAATAGGAGATTTCTGTATCTTAGACTGAACAATTGTTACTGGAAGTAATTATGGATATTCTATGTGAAATATTTTAATTTCAAAAATTTTAAAGATCATAAATCTTTTTCACGAAAATCGAAACCTCATTGTCGCTGAAATAGAACGATAACAAATACATACATCTAAAAATTTCCTTCCTCATTTTTTAGGTATTTTGTTATATTTTGTTTGACTTGAGGTTCAGTAATCTTTCTGTAATTTTTCCATAAGAATCTTTCCATAAAGTAAAAAGTAAATAGAATGTATGAATTGCCCCGTCTGAATTGTTACATAGATTTACAATAATAGATTTACAATAATTCATTAGAGCCAAAGACGAAATACCTAAAACTGAGGTTCAAAGAAAATGGATTTGTTACATATGTAACTTGATTGTTTGTTAATGAGATTTGTACAGACACCGATATTGAAATTGATACCTTCCACTACTGATCTATTTACTGATCTATTTCACAAATAATATGGGATGATGAATCATAAATAAAAAAAAAGATCCTCTTTTACGGGATGCTAGACTATCTTGTCTAGGTACAAAGCCAAACGAGTCTTTGTTCCTATTTTTATTTTAGTTTCCCCTAACCTAGCCTTAAGAGATTTAATCCCATTAATTGAATTCCATTAGTACCAAGAAAACCCTCTTGTTTATTTTTTAATAAAACAATCCACAGAGAATTAATAATTAGGCTACCTCATTTAAGGGATAGGGAATAATAGATAGGGAATATAGAGGCTTTTCTTTCGGATTTCGATCTAGAATGCATCATTGAGAATGCAAATGGATATGAGACGTAAGGTTTTTCTAAGTAACTAACCTTCAATATGAAGGGGATGGGCATAGAATCAAAGGCCCCTCCGACTTTTAAAGCAATCTTTATTCTGATATAATTGGTATGCTCTGGGACGGAAGGATTCGAACCTCCGAATAGCGGGACCAAAACCCGTTGCCTTACCACTTGGCCACGCCCCATTTAGATTTCTAGTCGACACTAATAAACACTAATATTGTTATTAGTCGTTCGTCAATTCCAGTCCAAATATTTATGGAATAGATTAGATTGTTGCTAGGATTTTGACACGTATAGACATAGAATTAAACTGAATTTATTGATCATTACATATAATTCAATTAAGATATTTATGAAAGTATGATTTCTTCTATTCTCTTTTGAGACTTGAAGTATTCTTGATTGGGTTAGTTAAAAGAAAAAGAAGGATTTTTTGGTCTACCCTACTTTATTCTTTTTTCCCTTATATCAATACCATATCAATAACTCAATCAAAATTCAATTATCTCCAAGAACAAAATGTTTGTTATGCTTAATATCTTTAGTTTGATCTGTATCTGTCTTAATTCTGCCCTTTATTCGAGTAATTTTTTCTTCGCCAAATTGCCCGAAGCCTATGCTTTTTTGAATCCAATCGTAGATGTTATGCCAGTCATACCTCTGTTCTTTTTTCTCTTAGCCTTTGTTTGGCAAGCCGCTGTAAGTTTTCGATGAAATATTTAATACTGCCCTAGAAAAATTCATGATTTCTTCGAGAAAAAAAATTCTAACAATTGATAAGATTAGAAAAATCTTAGATTATGAACCCTCAATTAAAACATTGAAAGTCAAAGTATCGGATAGTCGCAATAAATCTGTATCACCTCATTCTAACCCTTTCCTTTTTCCAGTGAAAGGCACTATTAATTAGGGTCCCCCACAATATCTAATTGTGGGTATGAAAGAAAATTTTGGCAATGAAAGACTCTTAATTACAAATGATTTTTTGAAAATGCTTTTCCATTTCTAGAAACTACTTCTCATGTCTTGGTGTCAAAATAGGAGTCAAAATAGGATATGTGGTATAAAAATGGAAAATCTATTCTCTTTTTCCCAAAAAATGATCTTGGAGATTGTGTAATGCTTACTCTCAAACTCTTCGTTTACACAGTAGTGATATTCTTTGTTTCTCTCTTCATCTTCGGATTCCTATCTAATGATCCGGGACGTAATCCTGGGCGTGAAGAATGAAGAATAAAAAATAAAGGCATTTTCCTTACTTGATTTTCAAATTTTCTTCGGATTTTATCTATTCCACACCTTTAACTATGAAAAAAGAAAAAGGGTTCGAGAAATTCGAAAGATAAATAAAATATCAATTCATCAATGGAAACGGAAAGAGAGGGATTCGAACCCTCGGTACGAATAACTCGTACAACGGATTAGCAATCCGCCGCTTTAGTCCACTCAGCCATCTCTCCCATACATAAAGTAAAGATTGAAAAAGTCTTTCTTTATCTTTCTTTATTATTTTTTTATCTCTTTTTATTATATAGATATATACAACTTTTATCAGCAATTCCAATTCCATAAAGTAAGGGCTCGAAAAATATATTTCCAATAGAAATATAGAAAAAAAAAGAATCTTTCTTTGAGTTTGTTCAAAAGGGCCTTTTTATTTTATTCCCACGGCCCGGATAGGTACTGACCTATCCAGGCCCTTTTTTGTTCCAATGAATCATAGATAGAAAAAAATTTATCTGATTTGAAAACAAAAATGCTTGTTATTAAAGCAACAACAATAATAAGAAGAACTATTTCCATTCCTATGATATAGAGTCAAAATAGAATCAAAATGTGAGTTCTTCTTATTATTTTATAATTCTTTTTTTCTTGTTTTTTTCTTTA